ACAAATTACTCATGTGCCAGGAACCAGATTTGAACTGGTGACACGAGGATTTTCAGTCCTCTGCTCTACCAGCTGAGCTATCCCGACCATTCACGACGCATCATCCTCATTTTATTTTAATATAGGACTTGGGTCTATGTCAATTAAAAAAACTAAAAGATATTACAAAGTATTATCCAGGCCCTTGTAGAATTTCTTGTATCTTCAAAAAGAAAACTTTGTAAGTTTCAATACAGTACAAATAATGATATGGATTGTTAATTATTCAAATTTAACACATTATTCAAAGATGCTGATTTACATTTGTACACGTATCATTATCATATATATCACACACAAGGCTTGTGATAAGAAAACATTTTTCTGCTCAGATAGGTTTGTGAAAGAGTAGAGTGAGAATGACTGAGAAACATAACCAATTTCGAGTCGATAATAAAATGAGAAGATAAATAATTAGGGAGGCAACGAGGCAACCAGGTCTTTTTGGGGATAGAGGGACTTGAACCCTCACGATTTCTAAAGTCGACGGATTTTCCTCTTACTATAAATTTCATTGTTGTCGATATTGACACGTAGAATGGGACTCTATCTTTATTCTTATCCGATTAATCAATTCTTAAAAAGATCGATCAGACTATGATGGAGTGAATAATTTGATCAATGACTATTTTTCATCTAAATAGATATATAAAAATTATAGAACCGGTTGGAGTCGTCATTAATCATTTTTAATCATTTGGCGATAGTATTTCAGTAAGTATACATATGTATATATGTTTCATCCTTTCGGAAGTTTCGATGGAAGGATTCCTTTACGAACACAACGCCGCCAACTCCATTTGTTAGAACAGCTTCCATTGAGTCTCTGCACCTATCCTTTATTTATTCTCGCTTTCTGAAACCCTTGTTTGTTTTCATAAAACGGGATTTGGCTCAGGATTGCCCATTTTTAATTCCAGGGTTTCTCTGAATTTGAAAGTTATCACTTGGTAGGTTTCCATACCAAGGCTCAATCCAATTAAGTCCGTAGCGTCTACCAATTTCGCCATATCCCCCCTTTTTTTTGTGATGTGATTAGGATCACATCATGATGCCGTTTACCCCTTTTCGTTCATTTCCATTTTTATTATGCTGGAACCGTGGAATTCATTAGATATCGATTCCTGTATTGAAAAGTGTTTGCTCCTATTTGATTTCGTATCTATCTTCTTTCATCTCTATTGGAAACCATACTTGGTCCAATCAGAAATTCAATATAGATATATACCACATAACATATATCTATTATAATATATATATTAGACTTATACATGTCCCTATTTCTATCATTTTTAGTGTGCAATTTTTAATACTTGAACGGTCGATTCTTTTTTTTTTTTCGTCTTAGGTTTCGCCTTTCCGAATGAAACCATAGGAATGTTTCATTATGATCTGGATTGCACTTTTCTCTTTTTATCCTTTTCTTAGGGAAGACCATAATAAATAATAAAAAAAACGACAAAGGGCAATTTAGTAATTTCAAATTTCATTAATAGCCATAACTAATCGAATGGATATAATTAATCAATTAATTATTCCGTTAATTTCGAATTAGTTATCAATGAGTTATCAATGAATATTAATGAAATAGGAAATTCTTTTTTATTATATAAATTCTATATTTTCGATTTCAAATATATATAATAATTAATTATATTAATTAATTATATTAATTTAATATATTCTACGATTCTAATTATAGAATAAGATTCTAACTTAATTACTAGAACTTAATTACTAGATTATATTACTAACTTTAGTTACCAAATTCGATTTCAAATTCGAAATATAACTAAATATATAGAAATATAAAACTATGTACTAAAATATTTTATTTCGAATTTATATTTTATATAGTTATAATATAGTTATAGTTTTCTTTTATTTTTATATAGTAATTATATAGTAAAATATCAAAAAACAATATTAAAAAAAATAGTAAATTAAATATGGATTAAATATGGATATAATAAAAAAATCTTAGTATCTAATTAAACAAATTAAGATATTTATTATTGATAAACATATATTTGAGAAATAGATCTAAATTAATAGATCAAAATGAAATGTTTTTGGAAATTAGATTTTCCATTCTTATTCGTTTCTATAGTTGAATTTTTTTACATTTATATCATATTTCTTATGAAATAGCTAAGAATAAAAAGTTAAGATCTTAGTAGCAGTAGTTTACTAAATTAGTATACGTGTACAATTTATATTATGCGAGCCCGCTTAGCTCAGAGGTTAGAGCATCGCATTTGTAATGCGATGGTCATCGGTTCGATTCCGATAGCCGGCTTTTCTCCATTTGTTTTATTTTTTAGATAATTGATAATATGAAATCAAAGTGAAAAGCTTCTTTGCCCTTTCCTAAAGGTCACCGAGCCCTTTCTATTATTTCATAGAAACTTCCAATTATGAATAAAAATTGGATTGGAGGGGTTTGGTCTCTGTAGAACAAATCAATCAAGAAAAGAGCCCTTCATTTTTTTTCTATTATTTCAAATTCTTTTTCTTTTTTATTTATATAATTTATATTTTTTTTTATATAATACAATTATATATATAATATTTATATACAATAAGGTCCGGATATTGATACAATTCCTCTAATTATTCTTTGTAATACTTCAGTAAATTTCGCTTCATTTATCATATTTTAGTTTAGTTTTAATTTTGGTTTATGAAATTTCATAAAAAAAAGGAGTCTTTATGTCGCGTTACAGAGGACCTCGTTTCAAAAAAATCCGCCGTCTGGGGGCTTTACCGGGGCTAACTAGTAAAAAGCCTAGAGCCGGAAACGATCTTCGAACCCAATCGCGCCCCGGCAAAAAATCGCAATATCGTATTCGTTTAGAAGAAAAACAAAAATTGCGCTTTCATTATGGTCTTACGGAACAACAATTACTTAAATACGTTCGTATCGCCGGAAAAGCCAAAGGGTCAACCGGTCAGGTTTTACTACAATTACTTGAAATGCGTTTGGATAACATCCTTTTTCGATTGGGTATGGCTTCGACTATTCCTCAAGCCCGCCAATTAGTTAACCATAGGCATATTTTAGTTAATGGTCGTATAGTAGATATACCAAGTTATCGATGCAAACCCAGAGATATTATTACGGTGAGAGATGAGCAAAAATCTAAGGCTCTGATTCAAAATCATCTTGATTCATCCCCCCCGGAGGAATTACCAAAACATTTGACTCTTCACCCATTACAATATAAAGGATTAGTCAATCAAATAATAGATAGTAAATGGGTCGGTTTGAAAATAAATGAATTGCTAGTTGTAGAATATTACTCTCGTCAGACTTAACCCTAACTAAAATAACATAGGGTTCGGCCAATTTTGCCCCCTTTTTTCGCTTAAGTAAAGGGACTGAGTTAAGTTAAGGGGTTTGGTCTGGGGATTTTTCTCTCATTCATGTATCTCTAGATCAGTAGGGGATTTTAATTCCTTGTCCATTTTGTCCAGTATTTTCGTACCACAGAAATTAGGATTAGGAATAAAGAATCCATATCAAAGAAAAGATACGGGCTAGCTGTTGGAGTATCCATTCTTATTTGATGCATTGTGGCCAGTAACATTGATGAATTAGGTGAAGGATACGGAAAGAGAGGGATTCGAACCCTCGGTAAACAAAAGTCTACATAGCAGTTCCAATGCTACGCCTTCAACCACTCGGCCATCTCTCCTACATAATGATTATGGCCCAAAAACCGAGTAAATAGTGAGTCATTTATATTCATTTTTTATAGGTATGTACATTCCATTTTCACTATAAAAATGTAACTCTAAAAGTATAAAACTTTTCATCAAAGATAAATCCTTCCTCCGAGGCTCGGGATAAAGATAATTTTTTTATGAAAAAAATTGTAAAATTTAAATAAAGATATATATCTATTCATGTTTGCGAAGATATCAGCCCTTTCTAATATTTATACCGGATTAAATCACTCAATTGGAACGAATCCACCGATCGATCTATTTTTTTAGACTATGTTTAATGGCTACCTTTATACCACGATTCTATTTAGTTTAAACTATTATTTTAGTTTAAACTATTATTCCATTTTCATAAAAATTCTAAAATCCCTTTCCTGTTTTCGATTTTTCAACAAGAATTCCTTACTTCAACCTCTTAACCCATAGATTTATTCCAAATTCATGAACCGCCCTTTGGATTTTTATATTTGATTGTATGCGTATACCCACTATACCCACTATACACACAACACAAAACAGACGGTATTCCATTTTAATCATAGAATTATTATTCGACTCTTTTTCCTCTTTGGAATCAAAACTTCTCAAATTATCCTAATCTCTAGGAGAAATTCTTTGATTCTTCAACTTCAATGAAATCGGAATAGTTCCCTTCATTTTTCTATTACTACATTTGGATGAAATCTAATCGGATTCAAATATTAAAAATTTTTTATTGATTCCTGTCAAAAATAAACAATTTGAGTAACAAGGGCGTCTTTTTGTTTTAATGAATCCATTTTTACGTTATTTCGTACTGTACAATTCCTTTGTTTGTGGGATCATTTTCTCACGAAAGGAAATTAAAAAAAATTATAGAATGGATTAATACACCTATGTCTAGATCTGGGATAAATGGAAATTTTATTGATAAAACCTTTTCAATTGTAGCCAATATCTTATTACGAATAATTCCGACAACTTCAGGAGAAAAAGAGGCATTCACCTATTACAGAGATGGTGCGATTTGATTATTTTTATTTTTTTTTTACCGCTCTCAGTCTTAAGAGAAAGACAACATTATTATTAATTATTCGGAATAGGAAGAAAAAATTATTGAAAAAAATCTACGCTTGTTGAAGGTGAAGTTTGTAAATAAAGCAACCCCTTCTATCGTGTATCCCCGATTAATGCAGCCTCAGATGCTTCAATTGTCGATTCTAGAGTATTGAGCGAAAGGTTACACCTATAGGTTAAGTTAACCCTACTCCACTAGTACCAATAGGAGGCATAGGGGAAGAAGCACTACCCCTAGGAATCAACACACGAAAACTTTGTTAGAAATGATTCCCTTTACTTATCAGGATCGGGACTAACAAGAATGGTTGGGACAACAAACATCCATCTCGTTCGTATTTTGGATACCCGTATAACCATCGAAGACTGTTGAAGTGACTAATTCCTGCAAATTTAAGGGCGTTGAAGACAAAGAAATTGTTGGGGTCGCCTTTTTTATCTAATATAATACCAACATGCTTGATGTTAAGGAAAGGTCTTTTACAAGAAGGTTGGCTAGAGATTTCTTGTAAAAACACCAGCCCCGCTCAGTTTATAATGAAAATCTTTCAATCTTTTTTGATTCCATGTCTTTTTTTCATTATGCACAGAAAGGAGGAGCCGTATGAGGTGAAAATCTCACGTACGGTTCTGGAACGGAGATTCTTTGAATCGAATGACGACCGTAACGGATGTCGGCTCAATCCGAAGGAAATTATGCGGAAGCTTTACAGAATTATTATGAAGCTATGCGACTGGAAATTGATCCTTATGATCGAAGTTATATACTCTATAACATAGGCCTTATCCATACAAGGAACGGAGAACATACAAAAGCTTTGGAATATTATTTTCGGGCACTAGAGCGAAACCCGTTCTTACCACAAGCTTTTAATAATATGGCCGTGATCTGTCATTACGTGCGACTATCTCCACTATAGAAATAAAAAAAAAGGGAAAGAAGAAATCCGTTAATAAATACTATAAAAAAGGTAGGCTTTCTACATATGTATCGTTCAAAACAACGATTTTTATCAGCTGTAGTAAAGAAATAAACTTCATATTAAAGTAGAAATATTAATATGAAGAAATAGGTATGCCTAAATACTTTATTCTATGGATAAAGGATCTAATTGATAGAGGAAGCGCCGTAAAGATAAATTCGCGAGGTTTTGGTCCGATACAATAAGAACTGCTTACTTATGTCATGATATGAGATAAAAGTTAGGAATCAACTTATGTAATAAAGTGGATCCCCTAAGGTATTGAGCAGCGGTGTAGCATCAGATCCCAAAGATAGTAAGTCTTTTCCTTCTTATGAAGGAAGGTCTTTTTCAAAGATTCTATATAAATTTATATATGAAACCGAGATAGTTACCTTTACAGAAAATTCTAATGATAGTGAAAATGCTTATGCTTTATTGTTCTGAAGGTGGGAGAAAAGATAAAACTGATTATTAAGAAAATTTTTAGTTTGAAACTCATGTAATTAACCTCTTTCTTTTGGTTAACTCGAGAAAAAAAGGGATCGCGATATATCTATGAGAAATCTCATTCAATTAGATACGATAGATTACATCAAAAGAATTTGACCGCTGAGCCGTATGAGGTCGGAAACTCTCAAGTACGGTTCTAAGGGAAGGAATTTACCCCCCTATTCCGACCGGGGAGAACAGGCCGTTCAGCAAGGGGATTCGGAAATTGCGGAGGCTTGGTTCGATCAAGCCGCCGAGTATTGGAAACAAGCTATAGCGCTTACTCCTGGCAATTATATTGAAGCACAGAATTGGTTGAAGATTACAAGGCGGTTTGAATAAGAACACTGTTATGTTTATTTAGTTATTTAGTTTCCATTTCTAATTTTTTCTATTTCTATTTGTTATAATTAATTATTTGTTGTCCCTATCGGTCGTCAAATAACTAAAACGGATCGTTTTTCTGGGAAGAACCAATCAAAGAATTTCATTATATCCCTTCTAAAGATCGTTCTATTTCGTCTAATATTTCGTAGGAATAAACGATATACAGATCGATATACAGATCGATATACAGATAAATCGATATACAGATAAAGTAGAGAATCTTTTTAGTTTCTGCTTTTAAAACTAATAAAAAAACCTTCGAATAACTAAATATAAATACTGAGATGTCTCTTAGTTTAGTAATTACTTCTCGCCAAATTTTGAATAGAGTACGGAATAGAGTCACATTAATATGTTATATGCATGCAAGACATAAAGTATAAAGTAGTTCCGTTTAGTAACTTATAATTGAGATATGAATACACTAGATTGCACAAAAAAATGGTTTTTGAGTCAATTCAAAGCCAAGAAAAAGGGTTTATAAGATTAAAAAGGTCCGTTAAGCGCCTCACAGATATGTCATAATAGATCCGAACACTTGCCCCGGATCGACTTCCAGATCATAATTGCTCTAGTGAATAACTAAAGAAAATAGATAGATGGGAGATGTGAAGAGAAAAAAACTAAGTCTAAACATCTCTCATAGGTTCACTAATTACTTAACTATTTATTGGCGGGTCTCTTTGTATGTGTTGTCCGGAAAGAGGAGGACTCAATGATTATTCGTTCGCCGGAACCAGAAGTTAAAATTTTGGTAGATAGGGATCCCGTAAAAACTTCTTTCGAGGAATGGGCCAGACCTGGTCATTTCTCAAGAACAATAGCTAAGGGGCCT